GAGAGTATTGAATCCCTCCAAATTTTGGATTCCAAAATTTGACATAATTCCAAATTAGACAGAAGTAAGACAATCAAATTTAAAATTCAAAAATAGAAGAAAAATGATGAGTTGTCAAGCGCTTATTATTTACCATTGTTTATAACGAATATAAGATGATAATCTATAATCCATCAATACGATAGGTCCCGGTTGCTTTGGTTCTCTTTGAGATAGTAATTAATCGTTGTTGTTTTAAGGTCAATGCTCGTCTAAATAAATAATATTTTTACTTGTTGACTAATAAATTGAAGAATAAGAATCATCTTTGTATAAGAAATTTGATCCCCCGATTCAATCGGGGATAAATGTCTACGAAAATTCATTTTTGATAATATTTTTTATTTCAAGGGAAAGGTTTCTTATTTCTTGTCTCGAAATATCCAAATTTTGATACCTAATACCCCATAGATAGTTCGAACTGGATAGGAACAATAATCAATTTTAGCTCGAATGGTTTGTAGGGGAACCCGACCCTTTCTGATCCACTCAACACGTGCAATGTCTTTTCCACCGAGCCGCCCTGCAATTTGTACTCGAATTCCTTTTATCTTTGCTTTTTTCGTTTTTTCAACAGCCTCTCTCATTGCTTTTCGAAACGGAACTCTTTCTTTTAATTGTCCGGCTATATATTGTGCAAGAATAATAGGGTTTCCATAAGGTTCTTCAATTCTTGTAGTAGCAACGGTGAGTTTTCGATTTACACAATGCAATTCTTTTTGTAGAAATGCTGCCATTGAACTTTCTTTTAATACTATTGGGAATGCCAGATAGATTCGGACCTTGATTCGCTCGATTGTTTTTTGAATCTCTATACGTGCAATTCCCGATAGGTCAGAGTCGATTCTTCTATTCTTTTGTACATTCTTTTGTCTATTTTTTTGTACATTCTTTTGTCTATTTTTTTCTACATAATTTTTAATAGAATCTCGTATTTTTTGATCTTCTTCTAGACCTTCGGAATAGTTTTTTGGTTGTGCAAACCAAAGGGAATGATGATCTTGCGTTGTACCCAGTCTGAAACCAAGTGGATTTATTTTTTGTCCCATACTCCCCCACTACTATCCATATTATGATATATCCTATTTGTATCCTTATTTTTCCATCTAGGTTTTTTTAACCGTGTGATAGTCTCTATATATTCATCTAAAGATATATCTTTCACTACAATACTTATATGACAAGTAGGTCTTTTTATCGGATAACTACGTCCTCTAGCTCGAGGTTTAAATTTCTTCACGGCAGTACCCTCGTTGACTTCGGCTTTACTAATTATTAAATTAGTTTTATTCGAACCCATAGTGTAACTAGCATTTGCTCCGGCATAAAAAACGATTTTTAAAATCGGACAAGATGCTTGATAAGGCATGACGTCTAGTATCATAAGTGTTTCTTCGTAAGAACGTCCGCGAATTTGATCAATTACTCTTCGCGCTTTATGAGCGGACATCGATATATGTCCTAAAGCCTGTACTTCTTTTGTTTTTCTTTTCTTTAGCATAAAGGTCGTCTCCTATTAATGAATGATAAGTATCTATATTTTGTATTAACGACGAGATCGCTTATCGACTGTCGAATGTTTTTGGAAATTTGAAGTAGGTGCAAATTCTCCCAATTTGTGACCTACCATACCATCTGTTATATAAATGGGTAAATGTTCTTTTCCATTATGGATAGCAATAGTATGGCCGATCATTGCGGGTATAATGGTAGATGCTCGGGACCAAGTTTTTATTATTTCTTTTTCTTCTTTTGTTTTAAGCTTATCAATTTTTCTTAATAAATGAATAGCTACAAAAGGATTTTTTTTTTTTGATCGTGTCACAGCTTCCTCCTTTTTTCTTTTTTAAAGACAAAGAGAGAAATGGAATTTCTCTCCTATTTACGACGGCGACGAAGAATCAAATTATTACTATATTTATTCTTTTTTCTACTTCGTCTTCCAAGTGCAGGATAACCCCAAGGAGTTGTGGGTTTGTTTCTACCTATTGAGGCCTTCCCGGTACCACCCCCATGGGGATGGTCTACAGGGTTCATAACCACTCCTCTTACTACAGGACGTTTACCTAGCCAACGTTTAGATCCAGCTCTACCTAAACTTTTCTGGTTCATCCCAAGATTCCCTACTTGTCCGACCGTTGCTGAGCAGTTTTGAGATATCAAGCGGACTTCTCCAGAAGGTAATTTTAATGTGGCAGATTTCCCCTCTTTTGCAATTAGTTTCGCTAGAGTACCTGCTGCTCTAACTAATTGTCCACCCTTTCCAAGCGTGATTTCTATGTTATGTATGGACGTGCCTAAGGGCATATCGGTCAAAGGTAGAGCATTTCCTATTTTTATAGGAACTCCTGTACCAGAAACTATGGTATTTCCAATTTCAGTCCCTTTGGCATGTAAAATATATCTCTTCTCACCATCCCCATAGTGTATGAGACAAATAGATGCATTTCGATTCGGGTCATATTCTTTGGTTATGATTTTACCATATATGTTTTTTTGATTCCGTCGAAAATCGATTTTACGGTAGAGACGCTTATGACCTCCCCCTCTATGCCCTGCGGTAATGATTCCTCTAGCATTACGACCTTTACTACAACGATGCTGTCCATAGGTCAAATTATTTCGTCGAACGGTTCTATTCCGTGTGCTCGTGTTAGAAGTTTTGTATAAATGTATCACCATGCTCTATTAAGTATTTAGATTTCTCTTTCTAAGAGGTAGAATAGAATAACCCGGTTGAAGGGTAATGATCATACGTCTATAATGCATTATATGCTCCATAATGCGTCCTGTTCTTTTACCCTTTCCCGGAAGTCGATGACTATTCATAGCTATTACTTTGACACCAAAGAAGAGTTCGACCCACTGTTTTATTTCTGTCCTAGTTAATCCTGATTCGACATTAAAAGTATATTGATTTTTCTCGAATAACTGAATACTTTTGTTTGTAAATACTGCATATTTGATTCCATCCATGGTACATTGCTCCTTTACTATTTTTTTATTTGAATTTACATAGAATAATAGGCTTCCATAGGTTCTAGATTCTGTCTATTATATTATATTTATTTCTATATAGCTATTATATAGAATCAATATTATTCAATAATATTGATGGTGGATCATGCACTTGAGAACTCGACGTCTTTATATTATTAAAAAAAGAATATACTAATAATTTTTGATAAAATAAATAGTAAGATATATCTTGGATGCTGCAAATAATTAATAATCGTGAAAATGAAAGACAAAGTAATGAAGTCAGGGAGCAATAACCTCTTGTTCTATAGAACTTAGAAGAGCGCATTGCTCCTTTACTTTATTACCCCTTTTGTATTACGATTCTAGTAGTCTTGTATTTCCATTTTTGCGTTTTGTATTTATTTTGAATTTATATACCTTTTGCAAATTATGTTGTAGATATACAGGGGAGATCTAGGGTGGATCATGCACTTGAGAATTCCACTAAGTTGAGAATGGATAAAGAAGAATGTGCGTAGTATTGAATGACTTGACAATTTGGAATCCGCCTTGTCTACAAACAAGAAAACTATAAGTAATACAGATCAAGTAAGTCAGCAATATTCATTGCAATATTTTTAATAAAATACCAATAGGATACAGAGCCGATTTCAACAGACATAGTAGAGGGTCCCATTAGTATGCATCCAGTAGGAATTGAACCTACGAACTCTCCAATTATGAGTTGGGCGCTTTAACCATTCAGCCATGGATGCTTAGTGGAGATCCTTATACATGGTGAATAACCAAATTCCAATTAAAATGAAATTTGTAGTCTAAATCAATCTAATTAACATGACATTGGTTTTTATTTTATTTGGATTTTTTTAGTATTTTTTTGGTGGGAGGTAGAAATGCTAAAAAGACATCAATTAAAATAAACATTCTGGATTTTCGAATTGAGAGAGATATTGAACGAGATCAAAAATTGTCATTATGTGTCAGAGTCATGGATCGAATTCAATTTAGTGGGATCTTTCATTTACGTTCTTTTACCAAGAAAGTTTTACAAAACTCTTTGACGCCCGAATTTGGAGTATCCTACTTTCATGCAATTCACAAGGTTCAACAAACAATTGATATTTCGGTGGAATACTTTTTGTAGTATTGTTCGTTATTTATCCTATTAATATTAATAACAATCGAAATATGGTCGAAAGAAAAAATATCTATTTGACTGGTTTCTTTGTAATTGTTCTAGATCTATTAGATGAAATATGTGAGTTTGGCGTTGACATGCTATTGAGTGGTAATGAAGGTCCGCTGATGGTTTCAAATCAATAAGTTTGCATAACAAATATTGGAATATGCTTCTGAATAATCTTCTCATCGATATCAGCGATTTTATAAACGCCATACCAAATCGCATCAAGGGAATCATTTTTTCGAGAAATACAAGACATCTAAGTCATGCAAGTAAAGAGATCTATTCATTGCTAACAAAAGGAAAAGACATGAATGTGGACGAAGATTTGATTGATAATAAAATAGGATCCTGGCTCCTGGACAGTCAATTCATTGAAACTGACGACATAAACTTCTTGATAGAGTTCTCCACCCTCACGACAGAAAAAAGGATTGATTCATTTTTATTGAGTCTGACTCATATTGATCATTTCTCAAACAATGATTCTGGTTTTCAAATGCTGGAACAATCGGTAGCAAGTTACTTACGATACTTAGTTGACATTCATAGAAAGTCGCTAATGAATTATGTGAAGTATGAGTTCAATACATCCTCTTTAGTAGAAAGGCAGATATCCCTTGCTCATTAGGAGACAATCATTTATTCAAAAACCTTGTGTCGGGCTAATCGTTTTGATTTACCATCTCTTGAAAAACCAAAACCTTTTTCGCTCCGCTTAGCCTTATACCCCTCATACGGGTATTTTAGTGATAGATTCTTCTATAGGAACTGGACGATTCTATTTAGTCAAATC